CAAAATCGAATCGTGAGCCTATTAATGAAGCAAATTCAATAAAGCAACAACTGGTACCATAGAGAAGCGGCCATAAGCTGGAAAGTCTTGACCAATTTGAAAGATCATTTGATGTAGTTGAAATAACTGAATTTTGGGTTGTTCGATCGAGTAAGGGAAACTCGATCGAATTCATAACTGTCTCAATCTTTTTTTGTGTTCCTTTTTGATTGTCTGAATATTCAGGAGCTAAGACCATTCCAACGCTCCCTTTCGCCATGCATACACTAAACCAACAATTAAGATAAGCACGAAAATTAAAGCTTCTATAAATGCGGATACACCCAATACATCGAAACTCATTGCCCATGGATAAAGAAAAACCGTTTCAACATCAAAAACAACAAAAACTAGAGCAAACATATAATAACGGATTCTAAATTGTACCCAAGCATCACCCATTGGTTCTATACCCGATTCATAACTCGACAGTTTCTCTGGCCCTTTGCTAATAGGAGCTAACACTCCGGAAATTAGAAATGCCAAAATAGGAATCAGACTTGATATTATGAGAAATACCCAGAAAATATCATATTTGTAAAGCAAAAACATAGATGAACTCCTATGAATGTGGAAAATATACCGGATTAGTCTATTTGAATTGGAATTGTCAAGTCATCCATAACTGGTTAGTAAAAACAACAATTTATTTTGCTCAAAGCGTCTCGTTTTATTTATTTTCTTTGGTACATGTCTGGTTTCAAGATTCATCGACTGAAATCCTATTTCTATTACACTTACTTCGAGTTTATTTTATTATAGTATAAATATATATTGCTCGTATACAAATAAAACTCTCCTGCTTTCACCTCGCTTTGGATTCTCTCTAAAGAAAATGAATTCAAAATCCTCCTTAATTTCTAATCTAATTCTATAAAATTAAAATTGAAATCCATATTTTATTATATTTTGATGATTTTAGTCATCAAAATAGGAGGGCTTTCTTTTTTTTATCTCTTTATTGATTGGTAATTTATTCTAAAAAAGTAAATAAGCCGATGTAGTAGAATTCCGAGGATTTTGCATCTCGGGATTTAGAGTATATTGGGGTTGGTATATTACTATATATAGGAAATTCTATTTTTTCAGGTATGTAAAACTTCACAAAGATCCTTTTTTTTCAGTTTTATGCTCTGCTCTCAACGATTCCCGAGAGCGAGCTTGTGAAAATAATTCTATTTCAATAAACCAAACAACCGGCCAGTTACAAAGAACAAACAATACACTAATGAAAAAATGAAAATTATACAATAATTTTGAATCATTTTATTTCATTTTTTATTTAGGGCTATACGGACTCGAACCGTAGACTTTCTCGGTAAAACAGCTCAAACTGATTATTATCAAAATGATTCGAACTGTTTCAAAGACCCAACATGCATTTTTTTGCATTGGGCTCTTTCATTAACTGATATAAATATCAGTTAGTCCGCCATATTTTTTTTTTCTTAAAAGAAAGATAAAGAGATGGCTCCATGCGCTCTGATTTATTCTTTTTATTCTGAATCAGGAGCACTACCAAAGTGTTTCAAAGAGGGGTTATCTTGACGTAGGTCTGCCTCTGGCCTAGATCAACCTAAGTTAAATGGAATCTCTATCGCTCTTGCTTAAAAAAGCAAATATGAAACTTCATACACCTTAAAGTTCATAGGACGAAAAGATATTTTTTTGAGGTCCTTATGCTCATTATACCTAGCATTGAATAGACTGAGTATTCACCTTATCAATATCTCAAATCACTGATGGGTTCGATTTGGCGCCGAATTCTAATTATGGGCACCCGAATCGGACCAAACTGTTTGTCAGGCTATTGTTCCCTCAAAGTAATGCAGTAAGACATAGATTTTTTAATAAGATTAATTCTTTTGATTACATGATGCACTCCCTTGAAAAACATTGGCGCGCGTGTAAACGAGTTGCTCTACCAACTGAGCTATAGCCCTTGTGTTTGTGCTACCTATTTTATCCTTTAGATAATTTCTTGTCAAGTCAAGATGAATATTCCATGATCCAACATCATAGCTTTTTTATTTTTATTGCTTATACTTATAAGTTAAGTAATATTATATTTATAATCCATCAACGCGATGGATCCCATCTGTTTCTCTTTGTGATGATAAATAACCTACTTAACCCAGTGGTTAGAGTATTGCTTTCATACGGCAGGAGTCATTGGTTCAAATCCAATAGTAGGTAGAACTTATTAGATACCCGAATCAACGGTATCTAATAAGTTTTTCTACGCACCTTGTTTTTTTTTATTATTTATTTTGTATCTTTTCCGTCCTATTACATTTTATTTTTTTAATTCATTTTTTTGTGTCAAAATACCAATCTACTTGATTGTATTAAATCGGCAGAATAAAAAAATAAAATAAGGCGTATAAACAGAACTTCTTTTGATTAGTCGGGAACACCAACTAGTTCCGAAATCACATTGATAGCCTCTACCCGTGTCCTA